TGGAATCTCATCGATCTCATAAGTATCATACCAAATCCCATCAATCGAATCGCTTTTTCGAGAAATACGAGACATCTAAGTCATACAAGTAAAGCGATCTATTCCTTGATAAGAAAAAGAAAAAACGTGAATGGTGATTGGATTGATGATAAAATAGAATCCTGGGTCTCGAACAGCGATTCGATTGATGATAAAGAAAGAGAATTCTTGGTTCAGTTCTCTACCTTAACGACAGAAAAAAGGATTGATCAAATTCTATTGAGTCTGACTCATAGTGATCATTTATCAAAGAATAACTTTGGTTATCAAATGATTGAACAACCGGGAGCAATTTACTTACGATACTTAGTTGACATTCATAAAAAGTATCTAATGAATTATGAGTTCAATACATCCTGTTTAGCAGAAAGACGGATATTCCTTGCTCATTATCAGACAATCACTTATTCACAAACCCCGTGTGGGGCTAATAGTTTTCATTTCCCATCTCATGGGAAACCCTTTTCGCTCCGCTTAGCCCTACCCCCCCCTAGGGGTATTTTAGTGATAGGTTCTATAGGAACTGGACGATCCTATTTGGTCAAATACCTAGCGACAAACTCCTATCTTCCTTTCATTACAGTATTTCTGAACAAGTTCCTGGATAACAAGCCTAAGGGTTTTCTTATTGATGATAGTGACGATAGTGATGATAGTGACGATAGTGATGATAGTGACGATATCGACCGTGACCCTGATACGGAGCTGGATCTTCTAACTATGATGAATGCGCTAACTATGGATATGATTCCGGAAATAGACCGATTTTATATCCCCCTTCAATTCGAATTAGCAAAAGCAATGTCTCCTTGCATAATATGGATTCCAAACATTCATGATCTGGATGTGAATGAGTCGAATTACTTATCCCTCGGTCTATTAATGAACTATCTCTCCGGGGATTGTGAAAGATGTTCCACTAGAAATATTCTTGTTATTGCTTCGACTCACATTCCCCAAAAAGTAGATCCCGCTCTAATAGCTCCGAATAAATTAAATACATGCATTAAGATACGAAGGCTTCTTATTCCACAACAACGAAAGCACTTTTTCACTCTTTCATATACTAGGGGATTTCACTTGGAAAAGAAGATGTTCCATACTAATGGATTCGGGTCCATAACTATGGGTTCCAATGTACGAGATCTTGTAGCACTTACCAACGAGGCCCTATCGATTAGTATTATCCAAAAGAAATCCATTATAGACACTAATATAATTAGATCTGCTCTTCATAGACAAACTTGGGATTTACGATCCCAGTTAAGATCGGTTCAGGATCATGGGATCCTTTTCTATCAGATAGGAAGGGCTGTTTCACAAAATGTACTTCTAAGTAATTGCTCCATAGATCCTATATCTATCTATATGAAGAAGAAATCATGTAACGAGGGGGATTCTTATTTGTACAAATGGTATTTCGAACTTGGAACGAGCATGAAGAAATTAACGATACTTCTTTATCTTTTGAGTTGTTCTGCCGGATCGGTCGCTCAAGACCTTTGGTCTCTACCTGGACCTAAAGAAAAAAATGGGATCACTTCTTATGGACTCGTTGAGAATGATTCTGATCTAGTTCATGGCCTATTAGAAGTAGAAGGCGCTCTGATGGGATCCTCGCGGACAGAAAAAGATTGCAGTCAGTTTGATAATGATCGAGTGACATTGCTTCTTCGGCCCGAACCAAGGAATCCCTTAAATATGATTCAAAATGGATCTTGTTCTATCGTTGATCAGAGATTTCTCTATGAAAAATATGAATCGGAGTTTGAAGAAGGGGAAGGAGTCCTCGAACCGCAACAGATAGAGGAGGATTTATTCAATCACATAGTTTGGGCTCCTAGAACATGGCGCCCTTGGGGCTTTCTATTTGATTGTATCGAAAGGCCCAATGAATTGGGATTTCCCTATTGGGCCGGGTCATTTCGGGGCAAGCAGATCATTTATGATGAAGAGGATGAGCTTCAAGAGAATGATTCGGAGTTCTTGCAAGGTTCCACCCTGCAGTACCAGACACGAGATAGATCTTGCAAAGAACAAGGTTTTTTTCGAATAAGCCAATTCATTTGGGACCCTGCGGATCCACTCTTTTTCCTATTCAAAGATCAGCCTTTTGTCTCTGTGTTTTCACATCGAGAATTCTTTGCAGATGAAGAGATGTCAAGGGGGCTTCTTACTTCCCAAACAGATCTTCCTACATCTATATATAAACGCTGGTTTATCAAAAATACGCAAGAAAAGCATTTCGAATTGTTGATTCATCGCCAGAGATGGCTTAGAACCAATAGTTCATTATCTAATGGATTTTTCCGTTCTAATACTCTATCCGAGAGTTATCAATATTTATCAAATCTGTTCCTATCTAACGGAACGCTATTGGATCAAATGACAAAGACATTGTTAAGAAAAAGATGGCTTTTCCCGGATGAAATGGTTATTGCTATCTGCTCCAATAACGAAT